GGTAAAAGAGTAATTGAACAAACACTGAATGAGACAATACCTGAAGGTTCACAAGAAGCTGAACCTTTATTTGAGAAGGGCTTATTTGATCTAATGGTACCGCGTAATATTTTAAAAGGTGTTCTTAGTGAATTATTGCAGCTCCACGATTTTTTTCCTTTTAATCATTAATCAAAATGAAATTAAGTAGATTATTCACTTAATTTATTTGATTTCTGTCACCAAATAAATTTTTTATTGGATTTGGTGACAGAAAGTTTCATTGTAGTAAAAAAGAATGCAAATCCTTTTTTGTTTTTGTTTGAATAATTTTTTATTTTATCTATATTATGAATTGATTGATTGCTTTACTAATCAACAAGAGAAATTCCTTGAAATTAGGTAAACAGATGAAAACTAACTTCATGTTTCCCCCGCCCTCTGACATATATCTTTTTCTTTTATCATATATATAATGTATGTATAATAATTATAACTAATATTTCTAATTTATAATAAACTAATAAAAATTTAGTAAAAATAAAATATAAAAATAACAGGTACAAATATTAAATCGAGGTATTCCTTCTATGACATTTTTAAATAACTTTCCCTCTATTTTTGTGCCTTTCGTGGGCTTAGTATTTCCGGCAATTGCAATGGCTTCTTTATTTCTTCATATTCAAAAAAACAAAATTTTGTAGATCCTATAAAAAGTCCAAATTTTATCAATTTTGTTTTTTCACGACTTACACTTCGATCATAACCATAACACGGATATCTATATGGGTAAATTCATTTAAATCGTTATTGGAAAATGGATTGGGATCAGATCGAGAGCTTCTTTTTTAAATGTAAAGTTCATGTATTTATATGTATGTAACTATCTATTAGGATGATTTTCCATATAACCAATTCAATTGTAATGAATTACTCCTAAAGATTCACAACACACAAGAATTGCACTAGTTGATGAGAGTTACTTTGGAAAAAAGAGTCAATTTAAATTTCTTTGAGTTAAGTTATCCTATCAATTCCAATAAAATGCAACTAAATTTAGTATGGGTTGGCGATCAGAACGTATATGGATAGAACTTATAGTGGGATCTCGAAAAATAAGTAATTTCTTTTGGGCCTTTATTATTTTTTTAGGTTCATTAGGATTCTTATTGGTCGGAATTTCGAGCTATTTTGGTATGAATTGGATATCTTCATTTCCATCTCAACAAATCCTTTTTTTTCCACAAGGAATCGTGATGTCTTTCTATGGGATCGCGGGTCTCTTTATTAGTTCCTATTTGTGGTGTACAATTTGGTGGAATGTAGGCAGCGGTTATGATAGATTTGATAGAAAAGAGGGATTAGTTTGTATTTTTCGTTGGGGATTTCCTGGAAAGAATCGTCGTATCTTCCTCAGATTTCTTATGAAAGACATTCAATCTATCAGAATAGAAGTGAAAGGGGGTATTTATACTCGTCGTGTACTTTATATGGAAATAAGAGGTCAGGGATCTATACCCTTGACTCATACTGATGATAATTGGACTCCGCGAGAAATGGAACAAAAAGCTGCCGAATTGGCTTATTTTTTGCGTGTCCCAATGGAAGTTTTTTGATATGAACAAACTTATTATTATAAGGAGGAAATCACTTAAGAAGTCTTTGTCTTTTTTTTTTACTTTTTATTTGATTTTCAATATTCGGACAATATTCGGAATTGATATGTTAGATACAGATAGATCCTATCTTATCAATTCTTTATCTTTTCTTTCATAAATATATGCTTATTTTTCTTTAGATCCTTCCTTTTTCGTTCTTGGCCGATTATTAGGTCGATAATAGTAATAAAATTTCATTCTTGTTTTTCTACTCATTGTGAATCATCAAAAAAAATGACAAAAAAGAAAGCATTCATTCCCTTTCTATATCTTGCATCTATAGTACTTTTGCCCTGGTGGATCTCTCTCTCATTTAATCAAAGTCTGAAATCTTGGGTTACAAATTGGTGGAATACTAGACAATCCGAAACTTTATTAAATCATATTCAAGAAAGAAATATTCTAGAAAAATTTTTAGAATTAGAAGAACTCTTGCTGTTGGATGAAATGATAAATGAAAACCCAGAAAGGCAACTTCATATCGGAATTCATAAAGAAACAATCCAGTTGATCAAGATATACAATGAAGATCGTATCCATATGATTTTGCACTTATCGACAAATATAATCGCTTTCATCATTCTAAGTGGTTATTATATTCTGGGTAATCAAGAACTTTTTCTTCTTAATTCGTGGGTTCAAGAATTCCTATATAATTTAAGCGACACAATCAAGGCTTTTTTTATTCTTTTATTAACCGATTTATGTATAGGATTTCATTCACCTGACGGATGGGAACTTGTGATTGGCTCTGTCTACAAAGATTTTGGATTTTCTCATAATGATCAAATTATATCTGGTCTTGTTTCCACGTTTCCAGTCATTATAGATACAATTTTTAAATATTGGATTTTCCAATATTTAAATCGCGTATCTCCGTCACTTGTAGTGATTTATCATTCAATGAATGACTGAAAAAGAATCCACTAATAAAATTATAAAGCTTTCCAAATCATATTATTAGACCCATCGAGGGTATTCGCTCTATTTTCGTTGAAGTCAAATTTTCTGGAAAATGATTTCCAGTAAATAGCAGATTCTTGGATAGGGAACTCTACTAGCGACCTACCTAATTTTATTGTAAAACTTTTAGGGATCAATGATTAGACCATGCAAACGCAAACTCAAAAGACTTTTTCTTGGATAAAGGAAGAGATTACTCGATCTATTTCCATATTGTTCATAATATATATAATTACTGGAGCATCCATTTCAAGTGCATATCCCATTTTTGCACAGCAAGGTTATGAAAATCCACGAGAAGCTACTGGGCGTATTGTATGTGCCAATTGCCATTTAGCCAACAAGCCCGTGGATATTGAGGTTCCGCAAGCGGTACTTCCTGATACTGTATTTGAAGCAGTTGTGCGAATTCCCTATGATATGCAACTGAAACAAGTTCTTGCTAATGGTAAGAAAGGATCTTTGAATGTGGGGGCTGTTCTTATTTTACCCGAGGGGTTTGAATTAGCTCCCTCCGATCGTATTTCGCCCGAGATGAAAGAAAAGATAGGCAAGCTATCTTTTCAGAGTTATCGCCCCAATAAAAAAAATATTCTTGTAATAGGTCCTGTTCCCGGTCAGAAATATAGTGAAATAACCTTTCCTATCCTTTCCCCCGACCCTGCAACTAATAAAGATGTTTACTTCTTAAAATATCCGATATATGTAGGTGGAAACCGGGGAAGGGGTCAGATTTACCCTGATGGGAGCAAGAGTAACAATACAGTGTATAATGCTACAGCAGGAGGTATAGTAAGCAAAATATTACGAAAAGAAAAAGGCGGGTACGAAATAACCATAATGGATCCATCTGATGGGCGTCAAGTTGTTGATATTATTCCTCCAGGACCAGAACTTCTTGTTTCAGAGGGTGAATCTATAAAACTTGATCAACCGTTAACAAGTAATCCGAATGTGGGTGGATTTGGTCAGGGGGATGCAGAAATAGTACTTCAAGATCCATTACGTGTCCAAGGCCTTTTGTTCTTCTTTGCATCTGTTATTTTGGCACAAATCTTTTTGGTTCTTAAAAAGAAACAGTTTGAAAAAGTTCAATTGTCAAAAATGAATTTTTAGATACTCTGCATATTTATCAACTGTTTTTTTTTTCTTATATTTTTTTTTTGAAATTCGTATGTACTGTCTTTTTAGCTTTCTAGCCATAGTATTTAAAATGAAATTGGGAAGAACACTATTGTATTGGATTGACTTTAGGAATCAAAATTGGAAAAATATTTTTATGTCACTATATGTAAAAATCAATCTTTTCTATTTGAATCGAATAGAATCCAATAGAATCCAATTCCCTTAGATAATAAAAATAAGATAAATAAGTGGGGAATAGAAAGACAAGTATGAATGGGGGAACACAATGAATTCTAGTTCTCTAGTTCTAGGGAGGATGATTTGTTTTCCTTCCTTGAGCTTGAGTTTGACACAAGAAAAGGATTTTCAAATCCTTTTCTTGTGTCAAACTCATAAGGACTCTGATTTATGATTATTGATTCCATTTGGAAAATCTTTCTATTCTTACGTTTAGATTTTGGATTTAGATTTTGGATAGGGTTCTTGTATTATTCTTTTTTTATTGATTTTATTGAATTATGTAAGTAGACAAATCAAAAAGATAAGGGAAATTTATTGAGCAAAAAGAACTTATTTAATGAACTTATTAAAAAAATTGTACTTTTATGATTGTACTCTTATTATATACTCAAATTCAATCAATATAACTTTTTTTAATTATCATAAAAAAAAAAAAACGAAAGAGATTTGTTTGAAATAACAAACAAAGTCATTTATCTTGTCATAGAATTTAGAAATAATTACGAAAATCTTATGATTATTATGAACTCAACGGGGACCCTCTCGAATCAGACAAAGAAAGAAAGGACAGGTCCCGTTGAGTTCTTACGCTTTCATTTTACAAGTCAGTTCATCTGATTCTTAAAGGGATGAACCCAATCCGGAATATGAACCATAAAAGAAAATACCTATTAAACTAATCAAAGCAATACCAGTTACAGTACCTATTATCCAAAGAGGAATCCTTCCTGTAGTATCGGCCATTTACCCGGCTGCCCTCCACATTTAATCAAGCGGTCATGCTAGAGACATAAACAGTCATAGATAATTATCAAATGATATCCTTCCAATTGCAATAAGATAATTTAGACTAACTATGCATTCGATTATTCTTACTTTCTTACTTAATGAAAGACTTACTTAATTAAAGAAATAATTGGAAAATAAAACAGCAAGTACAAAAATGAGTAACAACCCCCAGTAAAGGCTGGTACGATTCAATTCAACATTTTGTTCGTTCGGGTTTGATCGTGTCATAGTTTTATATTTTGGATT